CATAGATCTTTGGGCTTCGATTGCCGAGGAATAGAGATTTTACAAATAAAAACCGAGGATTGGGACTCCATTGCTGTCATTTCATATGTATACGGTTATAATTATTTACGCTCCCAGTGTGCCTATGATGTAGCACCAGGCGGATTGTTAGCTAGTGTGTATCATCTTACGAAAATCCAGTATGGTATAGACAAACCGGAAGAGGTATGTATAAAAGTATTTGCCCCAAGGAGTAATCCTAGAATCCCGTCAGTTTTTTGGATTTGGAGAAGTGCTGATTTTCAAGAACGTGAATCTTATGATATGTTGGGAATCCTTTATGATAATCATCCACGCCTTAAACGTATCTTGATGCCCGAAAGTTGGATAGGCTGGCCCTTACGTAAGGACTATATTACCCCCAATTTCTATGAAACTCAAGATGCTCATTGAATGATAAGAAACTAATGTTAACTTATCCGACACGACTCCATATTTAATTCAAGTCAAGGAATATTTTTTTTTTTGTTTTAGATGAAACAGAATAACTGGACTATAATTCGTATTAGGGACGGGCTAAAATAAAAAGGTTTCATTGATATTCTCCCAATGGAGAACGGGGGGATATCCATTTCGTCTGAGCAGAAACAATAGGATGAATCAAAAAAGTTCTGTAACATGAACTTTGTACCGCGCACATAACTTAGATGGATCCGGGAAAGTAACGCAAGCAAGAGTGAATAAATAGAATAAATATGAAAAAAAAAATACGAAATGAAAAGAGAACGGATTTTTTTGTACTGTGTATGAAATGCATTTTGTCTATTCCTACCCTTCACAACTCCTATAAACTTGTAATGTAAGTTTTTTAGCAAACTTAGTTTTTTTATATTGATATATGAAGACTTCACATTTTTAGTTTAGTGAGAGAAAGCCCAGTCTGAAAAAACAAGAAACAAAAAAGAAACAAAAAAGAAAAAAAAAAAAGAAAGAAAAGGGAGCATAATATCATTTTGTTCTTTACCATACATACATATATTTTTGACCCATACTCCAAAAAAATGGGGATATCTATACATTTATTCATCTAGATGAATAAATATGTATCGCGCTCTAGACTATTAACGAATATGTATCCCGACCCGTTTCAATTAATTTGATTTGTATGAGGTATGAATATCTATTCAATTCGAGACATTATTCACGTGTCAGGAACCAGATTTGAACTGGTGACACGAGGATTTTCAGTCCTCTGCTCTACCAACTGAGCTATCCCGACTATTTCCCGCGCATCATCCTATATAGAGTACTTGGATCTATGGAAATTAAAGAGACTACAAAAGTATTAAAAAATTTGGCATAGTCCCCGAAATTTCTGAGTTTTAGATCTTCATTCAAAAAGAATAGAATAATAGAAATCGTTAGGAAGTAAAATGGACTTTTTATTGGGGATAGAGGGACTTGAACCCTCACGATTTCTAAAGTCGACGGATTTTCCTTTTACTATAAATTTCATTGTTGTCGTTATTGACATGTAGAATGGGACTCTCTCTTTATTCTCTTCCGATTAATCCGTTTTTCAAAAGATCCATCAAACTCTGGAATGATAGATTTGATCACCGAATATTCGATTCTTCTCGAATAGATCCACAATTTCTCCCCATTTTGCATATATATATAATGATTTGGGTCATGATTAATCGTTTGATATGGTAATATGTATACGAATTAGGTATATCCTTATCTTTCATTTCGATAGAAAGATTCCGGCTACCAACACAACGTAGTCAACTCCATTCGTTAGAACAGCTTCCATTGAGTCTCTGCACCTATCCTTTTTTTATTCTAGTTTTTGTTTTCTCAAAATAAAGATTTGGCTCAGGATTGCCCCCTTTTTTTTCCAGGGTTTCTCTGAATTTGGAAGTTACCACTTAGCAGGTTTCCATACCAAGGCTCAATTCAATCAAGTCCGTAGCGTCTACCAATTTCGCCATATCCCCTCTTAGACAAGGACCTAGTTCTAATACCATCCACTTTTTTCATTTTCTTTCATTTATCTTGGAACTGTTGAATTCATTATATAATGATTCCCATATCGAAAAAATGTATGCTGCTATGTTCTTTTTTTGGACATCCTCTTTCATTTCTTCTCTATTGTATGAACCATATTTGTTTCAATCAGAAATGATTCTATCATTTCTGTACCTGCAATTCAATATAGATAGATATATCCCACATATATATACGTCTCTCGCGCCTTTCTTTTTTCCAGCGCGATTTGGAATACTGGAACGATCGATATTCATTCTTGTTTTTTTTTTCGTCCTATCTATTCCTTTTCCGAATGAAATCAGAGGAATCTTTCATTACCATTTTGGTTGTATCTTTATCCTTATCTTATTCTTAGGACCGATCCGCTATAACTATAATAAATATAATTAACCGAATTTGCTATAAATGCTCTAAGAAATAATGCAATTTGGATTTGATCAGAAAAATTTCATTGATATTATCAAATAAAAATAGTATTATCATAAAAAAAAAATAGAAATTCTAACTATGTAAAATAAATAGAATTATATAATATATATATATTATATATAATGATAGAATGAAAATTAGAATTAGTCATATATTTATATACCATATATTTCTATTATTAGAATAGAATTAATATTCTAGTTATAGAATATGTAATATATAGTTATATTAGTTCTAACTAGAACTATAGAATTTCTAATTCTATATTTCATATGAAATTCATATGAAATTCTTAGCTAATAGCTAAGAAGATAGGAGAGTTTCCTGAATTCCTAATTTCTATTTCTCGTGAGCCCGCTTAGCTCAGAGGTTAGAGCATCGCATTTGTAATGCGATGGTCATCGGTTCGATTCCGATAGCCGGCTTTTTTCTCTATAGATTTTTTCTAGGATTGAGAATCTCTCCTCTCTTTTTTTCAATGTAGGGTCACCAATTTATTATGGCGTGTTAACTTGTAACTATGAATAAAAAATAACTATAGAATAAAAAAAAATTGATTAGATCCAGACAGAACAAATCATAAAACAGAACCTTAACTTCCTATATATACAAAAAATCCGGATATCAATACAATTCATTTCATTCTACTTTGAAATACTTCAGTAGATCTCGCTTTGCTTTGTTTATCCTTTAGTTCAGTCTTAATTTCGATTTTTTTCTGTAAAATGAAATTTCAATAAAAAAAAAGGGGAGTCTTTATGTCTCGTTACCGAGGACCTCGTTTCAAAAAAATACGCCGCCTGGGGGCGTTACCAGGATTAACTAGTAAAAGACCCAGATCCGGAAGTGATCTTAAAAATCAATTGCGTTCTGGGAAAAGATCACAATATCGTATTCGTCTAGAAGAAAAACAAAAATTGCGTTTTCATTATGGTCTGACAGAGCGACAATTACTTAAATATGTACATATCGCTGGAAAAGCCAAAGGATCAACGGGTCAGATTTTACTACAACTACTTGAGATGCGTTTAGATAACATACTTTTTCGATTGGGTATGGCTTCGACCATTCCTGGAGCCAGGCAATTAGTTAACCATAGACATATTTTAGTTAATGGTCGTATAGTGGATATACCAAGCTATCGTTGCAAACCCCGAGATATTATTACTACAAAGAATAAACAAAGATCGAAAGTTCTAATTCAAAATTTTATTGCCTCATCCCCCCACCAGGAGGAATTGCCAAACCATTTAACTATTGACCCATTCCAATATAAAGGATTAGTAAATCAAATAATAGATAGTAAATGGATCGGTTTAAAAATAAATGAGTTGTTAGTCGTAGAATATTATTCCCGTCAGACTTGAACCTAATAAAAATAACAAAAAAAGTTCAGACAATTATGTCTATGTCACTCCTTTCGCCGAAATAAATAGATCTAAGGGCCTTGATCCTTATTTTTTTTTTTTTTTCATTCACATATCGCAAATGAGTCAGCGGTAGGATTTTTTTTTCCCTTTTTGCTCTTTCCGCTTTGCTCTTTCCACGATATTTGTATTTTACGTACCATACCAAACAATGTAATGGAATTAGGAATAGAGAATCTCTATCAAATAAAGCTGTTGGAATAAAGGTATCAATTGTTATTTGATTTGATACATTGTGGTCGGTAAAATTAACAGAAACGGAAAGAGAGGGATTCGAACCCTCGGTAAACAAAAGCCTACATAGCAGTTCCAATGCTACGCCTTGAGCCGCTCGGCCATCTCTCCTACATAATCTTATTATTGATTAGAAACCGAGTGAATAGCGAGTCATTCATATTATGACAGTACAAGTACGAATGATCAATGATTCTATAGGAATCCAAAATTCCTTTCAAATCTAATTTATCAACAACAACTTAATCTCATCAACTACCCCATATATCTATTAAAAATTCAAGAATCTCTGTTTTTATGTTATTTTGTACTACAACTCCTTATGTTTGTGGGATCATTTTCCCCGAGGCGAGGGGTGATGAGAAGAATTATAGAATGGATTGTTAATTATGCCTAGATCTAGGATAAATGGAAATTTTATTGATAAGACCTCTTCAATTGTAGCCAATATTTTATTACGAATAATTCCGACAACTTTAGGAGAAAAAAAGGCATTTACCTATTACAGGGATGGTGTGATTTGATTCTGTTTTCTTGTTTTTTTTAGTCCTCACCTCAGTCTTACGAGAAAAATACGCGGTTCGGAATAGAAAGAACCAAATTATTGAAAAAAAAAACCTACGCTTGGTGAAGGTAAAGTTTGGAGATAGAACAATTCCTTCTGTCGTGTATCCTCGATTGATCCAGCCTCAGATACTTTAATTAATTGTCGATTTTAGTATTGAACAAAAGGTTACACCTGTGGGTTCTGTATTGCAGGTCAATCCTACTATACTAGTACCAACGGGCGGCGGGATAGGGGGAAGAAGCACTACACCTAGGAATCAACAACACGAAAACTTTGTTATAAATTACCCTTTTCCTTATCGGTATCGGGAC